GTTCCTGTAGCTTAACACAAAGCATAGCACTGAAGATGCTAAGATGGCCACCCCGCACGCCCAAGAACAAAAGACTTAGTCCTAACCTTACCGTTAATTTTTACTAGACATATACATGCAAGTATCTGCGCACCAGTGTAGATGCCCCTGACTTCTTGTTAAGATGATGGGAGCTGGTATCAGGCACACACAGCTGTAGCCCAAGACGCCTTGCTTAGCCACACCCCCACGGGTACTCAGCAGTAATTAACCTTAAGCAATAAGTGAAAACTTGACTTAGTCATAGTAACACCCAGGGTTGGTAAATCTTGTGCCAGCCACCGCGGTCACACAAGAAACCCAAATTAACTGTAATCCGGCGTAAAGAGTGGTGCCCATGCTATCACACCAACTAAGATCAAAATGCAACTAAGCTGTCATAAGCCCAAGATGCACCTAAACTCACCTTCAAGACGATCTTAGCATCTATGATCAATTAAACTCCACGAAAGCTAAGGCACAAACTGGGATTAGATACCCCACTATGCTTAGCCCTAAATCTCGATACTTACCCCACAGAAGTATCCGCCCGAGAACTACGAGCACAAACGCTTAAAACTCTAAGGACTTGGCGGTGCCCCAAACCCACCTAGAGGAGCCTGTTCTATAACCGATAACCCACGATACACCCGACCGCTCTTTGCCAAAGCAGCCTACATACCGCCGTCGCCAGCTCACCTTTCTGAGAGTACAACAGTGAGCATAATAGCCCTCAACGCCGCTAACAAGACAGGTCAAGGTATAGCCCATAGAGCGGAAGAAATGGGCTACATTTTCTAAAATAGAAAACTCACGGAAGGAGGCATGAAACTGCCCCCAGAAGGCGGATTTAGCAGTAAAGCGGGATAATGAATGCCCCCTTTAAGCTGGCTCTGGAGCACGTACATACCGCCCGTCACCCTCCTCACAAGCTATAGCCCCCAATAACTAATACGCCTCCCAGCCAAAGATGAGGTAAGTCGTAACAAGGTAAGTGTACCGGAAGGTGCACTTAGCATATCAAGACGTAGCTATAACATGAAAGCATTCAGCTTACACCTGAAAGATATCTGCTACTCACCAGATCGTCTTGAAGCCTAACTCTAGCCCAACCACATTAAACTTAAATAAAATCAAAAACCCACCTGACTACCAAACTAAAACATTCTCCCGACTTAGTATAGGCGATAGAAAAGGACCCCCCCCCCCCGGCGCGATAGAGGTCAGTACCGTAAGGGAAAGATGAAATAACAATGAAAATCTAAGCACTATACAGCAAAGATAAACTCTTGTACCTTTTGCATCATGATTTAGCAAGAACAACCAAGCAAAATGAATTTAAGTTTGCCACCCCGAAACCCAAGCGAGCTACTCACAAACAGCTACCCATGAGCGAACCCGTCTCTGTTGCAAAAGAGTGGGACGATTTGTCAGTAGAGGTGAAAAGCCAACCGAGCTGGGTGATAGCTGGTTGCCTGTGAAATGAATCTGAGTTCTCCCTTGATTATTCTCCAAGGATATTCAATCTAACCACCATGTAGCAAATCAAGAGTAATTTAAAGGGGGTACAGCCCCTTTAAAAAAGAACACAATCTCTACTAGTGGATAATTACCTGTTATAACCTACACTGTGGGCCTTTAAGCAGCCATCAATAAAGAGTGCGTCAAAGCTCTACCCTCAAAAATCCAAGAACAAAATGACTCCCTTAACCCTAACAGGCTAATCTATAACGATAGAAGAATCAATGCTAAAATGAGTAACTAGGGAATCCCCTCTCAAGCGCAAGCTTACATCCTCACATTATTAACAAATAACTAATACAGCAATCCCAACAAGACCAAATATTATTCTCCTTGTTAACCCAACTCAGGAGCGCTTATTAGAAAGATTAAAATCCGTAAAAGGAACTAGGCAAACCCAAGGCCCGACTGTTTACCAAAAACATAGCCTTCAGCCAGACCAAGTATTGAAGGTGATGCCTGCCCAGTGACACTAATGTTTAACGGCCGCGGTATCCTAACCGTGCGAAGGTAGCGCAATCAATTGTCCCATAAATCGAGACTTGTATGAATGGCTAAACGAGGTCTTAACTGTCTCTTACGGATAATCAGTGAAATTGATCTTCCTGTGCAAAAGCAGGAATAAACACATAAGACGAGAAGACCCTGTGGAACTTAAAAATCAGCGACCACCATACATAAGCTAAAACCTAACAGGTTCATCACTACCAAAACATTGGCCCGCATTTTTCGGTTGGGGCGACCTTGGAGAAAAACAGATCCTCCAAAAATAAGACCACACCTCTTAACTAAGAACAACCCCTCAACGTACTAACAGTAACCAGACCCAATACAATTGATCAATGGACCAAGCTACCCCAGGGATAACAGCGCAATCTCCTCCAAGAGCCCGTATCGACGAGGAGGTTTACGACCTCGATGTTGGATCAGGACATCCTAGTGGTGCAGCCGCTACTAAGGGTTCGTTTGTTCAACGATTAACAGTCCTACGTGATCTGAGTTCAGACCGGAGCAATCCAGGTCGGTTTCTATCTATGATAAACTTTTCCTAGTACGAAAGGATTGGAAAAGTGAGGCCAATACTATAAGCATGCCTCCCTCCCAAGCAATGAACCAAACTGAATTACCAAGGGAGCACCTATCAATATCCATCCTAGAAAAGGACCGCTAGCGTGGCAGAGCCCGGTAAATGCAAAAGGCTTAAGCCCTTTACCCAGAGGTTCAAATCCTCTCCCTAGCTCGTACAGTGACCCAACCCCTCACTCCAACCTACCTCATCATATCGTTATCTTACATTATCCCCATCCTAATCGCCGTCGCCTTTCTAACGTTGGTAGAACGCAAAGTCCTAAGCTACATACAAGCTCGCAAGGGCCCAAACATCGTAGGCCCTTTCGGCTTATTACAGCCCATTGCAGATGGGGTAAAACTATTTATCAAAGAACCCATCCGTCCATCCATTTCCTCTCCATTTCTCTTTATCATAACCCCCATACTAGCCCTCCTCCTGGCACTCACAATCTGAATTCCTCTCCCCCTCCCATTCCCTCTTACTGATCTAAACTTAGGCCTTCTCTTCCTCTTAGCCATATCTAGTTTAGCAGTTTACTCCATTCTATGATCCGGATGAGCCTCAAATTCAAAATACGCCCTAATTGGTGCCTTACGGGCAGTAGCCCAAACCATCTCCTATGAAGTAACACTAGCCATCATCCTTCTGTCAGTAGTCATCCTAAGCGGAAATTACACCCTAAGCACCCTTGCCATCACCCAAGAACCCCTATACCTCATCTTCTCCTCTTGACCTCTCACAATAATATGATATATCTCTACACTTGCCGAAACAAACCGTGCTCCATTCGACCTCACAGAAGGAGAATCCGAATTAGTATCAGGTTTCAACGTAGAATACGCTGCAGGACCGTTCGCCCTATTTTTCTTAGCTGAATACGCAAACATTATATTAATAAACACATTAACCACTATCTTATTCCTAAACCCAAGTTCACTTAACCTATCTCCTGAACTATTTCCCATGATCCTAGCTACAAAAATCCTACTCCTCTCCTCAGGTTTCCTATGAATCCGTGCTTCCTACCCACGATTCCGTTATGACCAACTCATACATCTTCTTTGAAAAAACTTCCTCCCATTAACCCTAGCACTATGCCTTTGACACACCAGCATACCAATTTGTTATGCAGGCCTCCCGCCTATAAGAAACTATGCTCATTAAGGAAATGTGCCTGAACATAAAGGATCACTATGATAAAGTGAACATAGAGGTATACTAGCCCTCTCATTTCCTAAAAACTTAGAAAAGTGGGAATCGAACCCACACAAAAGAGATCAAACCTCTCCATACTTCCTTTATATTATTTCCTAACAACCCAATAGTAGGGTCAGCTAACAAAGCTATCGGGCCCATACCCCGAAAATGATGGTTCAACTCCTTCCTCTACTAATGAACCCCCACACAAAATTAATCTCTATGCTGAGCCTACTCCTAGGAACAACCATTACAATCTCGAGCAATCACTGAATAATGGCTTGGGCTGGACTAGAAGTCAACACCCTCGCTATCATCCCCCTCATCTCAAAATCCCATCACCCTCGAGCTATTGAAGCTACTATCAAATACTTCCTAGTACAAGCCGTAGCCTCAGCCCTAGTATTATTTTCAAGCATAACCAACGCCTGATCTACAGGACAATGAGATATCACCCAACTACATCATCCAACATCATGCCTCCTGTTAACAACAGCAATTGCAATAAAACTAGGACTAGTACCATTCCACTTCTGGTTTCCAGAAGTACTTCAAGGCTCATCACTAACCACTGCCCTGCTACTATCAACAATAATAAAATTTCCCCCAATCACTATTCTTCTTCTAACCTCCCACTCACTTAACCCCACACTACTAGCCACCATAGCCATTGCTTCAGCAGCTCTCGGCGGCTGAATAGGTCTAAACCAGACACAAATCCGAAAAATCTTAGCCTTCTCATCTATCTCACACCTGGGCTGAATAACCGCCATTACCATCTACAGCCCTAAACTTACCCTACTAACCTTCTACCTCTACACCTTAATAACAACCACCACATTCCTCACCCTAAACACAACCAAATCCCTAAAGCTATCAACAATAATAACCTCATGAACAAAAACACCTATACTAAATGCAGCCCTCATGCTAACCCTACTCTCTCTTGCAGGCCTCCCACCACTAACAGGATTCCTCCCAAAATGACTTATTATCCAAGAACTTACAAAACAAGAAATAACTATAATAGCTACCATCATCGCTATACTTTCACTACTGGGACTATTCTTCTACCTCCGCCTCGCATACTACTCAACAATTACACTTCCCCCAAACTCTGCCAACCACATAAAACAATGACATGTCAATAAACCAGCAAGCACCCCAATTGCCACCCTAACCTCCCTATCAATCCTACTCCTCCCACTCTCCCCCATGATCTTAACAATCATCTAGAAACTTAGGATCGACCCAAACCAAAGGCCTTCAAAGCCTTAAACAAGAGTTAAATTCTCTTAGTTTCTGCTAAGATCCGCAGGATATTAACCCACATCTCCTGAATGCAACTCAGGCGCTTTAACTAAGCTAGAATCTTACCCAGACAACTAGACAGATGGGCCTCGATCCCATAAAATTCTAGTTAACAGCTAGACGCCCAAACCAACAGGCTTCCGTCTACAGACCCTGGTACGCTCTCAACATACATCAATGAGTTTGCAACTCAACATGAATTTCACTACAGAGTCGATAAGAAGAGGAATTGAACCTCTGTAAAAAGGACTACAGCCCAACGCCTCAACACTCAGCCATCTTACCTGTGACCCTCATCAATCGATGACTATTCTCAACTAACCACAAAGATATCGGTACCTTATATCTAATTTTTGGCGCATGAGCTGGCATAGTCGGAACTGCCCTCAGCCTACTTATTCGTGCAGAACTTGGTCAACCAGGAACCCTCTTAGGAGATGACCAAATCTATAATGTAATCGTCACTGCCCATGCTTTCGTAATAATTTTCTTCATAGTGATACCAGTCATAATTGGAGGGTTCGGAAACTGACTAGTCCCCCTCATAATCGGCGCGCCCGACATGGCATTCCCACGTATAAACAACATAAGCTTCTGACTACTGCCCCCATCCTTCCTTCTCTTATTAGCCTCATCCACGGTAGAAGCAGGAGCAGGAACAGGATGAACTGTCTACCCCCCTCTAGCTGGTAACCTAGCTCATGCTGGAGCCTCAGTCGACCTAGCTATCTTCTCCCTCCACCTAGCTGGTGTATCCTCCATCCTAGGGGCCATCAACTTCATCACAACAGCCATCAACATAAAACCCCCAGCCCTCTCACAATACCAAACCCCTTTATTCGTATGGTCCGTCCTTATCACTGCCGTCCTACTCTTACTTTCACTTCCAGTTTTAGCTGCAGGAATCACCATGCTACTAACAGACCGAAACCTAAACACCACATTCTTCGATCCAGCCGGCGGAGGAGACCCAGTCTTATACCAACATCTCTTCTGATTTTTCGGCCACCCAGAAGTCTATATCCTAATCCTACCAGGATTTGGAATCATTTCGCACGTAGTGACATACTATGCAGGCAAAAAAGAGCCATTTGGCTATATAGGAATAGTGTGGGCCATACTCTCAATTGGATTCCTAGGCTTTATTGTGTGAGCTCACCATATATTTACAGTAGGAATAGACGTAGACACCCGAGCATACTTTACGTCTGCTACCATAATTATTGCCATTCCAACAGGCATTAAAGTTTTCAGCTGACTAGCCACACTACATGGCGGAACAATCAAATGAGACCCTCCAATACTATGGGCCCTAGGTTTTATCTTCCTATTCACTATCGGAGGATTAACAGGAATTGTCTTGGCAAACTCCTCACTAGACATTGCCCTACACGACACATACTATGTAGTTGCCCACTTCCACTATGTCTTGTCAATAGGAGCTGTCTTTGCAATCCTAGCAGGATTCACCCACTGATTCCCACTATTCACAGGATATACTCTACACCCCACATGGGCCAAAGCCCACTTTGGAGTCATATTTACAGGTGTAAACCTAACCTTCTTTCCACAACACTTCCTGGGACTAGCTGGCATACCACGACGATACTCTGATTATCCAGACGCCTATACCCTATGAAATACCATCTCTTCTATCGGTTCACTAATCTCAATAACTGCCGTAATCATACTAATATTCATTATTTGAGAAGCCTTCGCATCAAAACGAAAAGTCCTACAACCAGAACTAACCAACACTAACATTGAATGAATCCACGGCTGCCCACCCCCACACCACACCTTCGAAGAACCAGCCTTCGTCCAAGTACAAGAAAGGAAGGAATCGAACCCTCACACGCTGGTTTCAAGCCAACCGCATCAAACCGCTCATGCTTCTTTCTTATGAGGTGTTAGTAAACCAATTACATAGCCTTGTCAAGACTAAATCACAGGTGAAAACCCTGTACACCTCACATGGCTAACCACTCACAATTCGGATTTCAAGATGCTTCATCCCCCATTATAGAAGAACTCGTAGAATTCCACGACCACGCCCTAATAGTCGCCTTAGCAATCTGCAGTCTAGTCCTTTACCTTCTAGCACTAATACTAATAGAAAAACTATCCTCAAACACTGTCGATGCACAAGAAGTAGAACTAATCTGAACAATCCTACCCGCCATCGTTCTCATTTTACTTGCCCTGCCATCCTTACAGATCCTGTATATAATAGATGAAATCGATGAGCCTGACCTAACTTTAAAAGCCATTGGACATCAATGATACTGAACCTATGAATACACAGACTTTAAAGACCTAACATTTGATTCATACATAATCCCCACAATAGACCTTCCTTTAGGACACTTCCGACTATTAGAAGTCGACCACCGTGTTGTCATTCCCATAGAATCCTCTATTCGCATCATTATCACCGCAGATGACGTCCTTCACTCCTGAGCAGTCCCAACCCTAGGGGTAAAAACTGATGCAATCCCAGGACGATTAAACCAAACATCATTCATCACCACCCGGCCCGGAATCTTTTACGGTCAATGCTCAGAAATCTGCGGAGCTAACCACAGCTACATACCAATCGTAGTAGAATCCACCCCCCTCGCTCACTTCGAGAACTGATCCTCACTACTATCATCCTAATCATTAAGAAGCTATGCAACAGCACTAGCCTTTTAAGCTAGAGAAAGAGGACCACCCGCTCCTCCTTAATGACATGCCCCAACTCAACCCAAACCCATGATTCTTCATCATACTAGCATCATGACTAACCTTCTCCCTACTCATCCAACCCAAACTCCTATCATTCACCTCTGCTAACCCCCCTTTCAACAAAACCCCTATAACCACTAAAATCTCTTCCTGAACCTGACCATGAACTTAAGCTTCTTCGACCAATTCACAAGCCCCTCCCTCCTAGGAATTCCACTAATCCTACTCTCACTACTATTCCCCGCCCTACTACTCCCATCACTTGACAACCGATGAGTCACCAACCGTCTATCTACCCTTCAATCATGACTCCTGCACCTAATCACAAAACAACTAATAACTCCACTAAACAAGAAAGGCCACAAATGAGCCCTAATCCTAACATCACTAATAATTCTACTACTCACAATCAACCTACTAGGCCTACTACCATACACATTCACACCAACTACTCAATTATCAATAAACATAGCATTAGCCTTTCCGCTTTGACTTGCAACCCTTCTAACAGGCCTACGAAACCAACCCTCGGCATCCCTCGGACACCTACTACCCGAAGGAACCCCCACACCCCTAATCCCAGCCCTAATCCTAATTGAGACTACCAGCTTACTTATTCGACCACTAGCCCTAGGGGTACGACTCACAGCAAACCTCACAGCAGGTCACCTACTCATTCAACTTATCTCCACAGCCACCACCACCCTCCTACCCATCATACCAACAGTATCCATCCTAACCGCATTAATCCTATTCCTACTCACTATCCTAGAGGTAGCAGTAGCCATAATCCAAGCTTATGTCTTCGTCCTCCTATTAAGCCTATACCTACAAGAAAACATCTAATGGCCCACCAAGCACACTCCTACCACATAGTTGACCCAAGCCCTTGACCCATCTTCGGAGCAGCCGCTGCGCTGCTCACAACCTCAGGACTAATCATATGGTTCCACCACAACTCCTCACAACTCCTAAGCATCGGCCTTCTCTCCATAATCCTCGTCATATTACAATGATGACGAGACATTGTACGTGAAAGCACATTCCAAGGCCATCACACCCCTACAGTCCAAAAAGGCCTACGATACGGAATAATCCTCTTTATCACATCCGAGGCATTCTTCTTCCTGGGCTTTTTCTGAGCATTCTTCCACTCTAGTCTAGTCCCCACCCCAGAACTAGGTGGACAATGACCTCCAACAGGAATTAAGCCCCTTAATCCTTTAGAAGTCCCTCTTCTAAACACAGCCATCCTCCTAGCATCAGGTGTCACTGTGACATGGGCACACCACAGCATCACAGAGAGCAACCGAAAACAAGCAATCCATGCCCTAACATTAACAATTCTCCTGGGATTCTACTTTACAGCACTTCAAGCAATAGAGTACTACGAAGCACCATTCTCAATCGCCGACGGTGTATACGGTTCAACATTCTTCGTCGCTACAGGATTTCACGGACTCCACGTAATCATCGGATCATCATTCCTATCAATCTGCCTCCTACGCCTAATTAAATTCCACTTCACATCAAATCACCACTTCGGATTCGAAGCAGCCGCCTGATACTGACACTTCGTAGACGTTATCTGACTATTCCTCTATATAACCATTTACTGATGAGGATCTTGCTCTTCTAGTATAATAATTACAATTGACTTCCAATCTCTAAAATCTGGTAAAACCCCAGAGAAGAGCAATTAACATAATTACATTCATACTCATTCTCTCCCTCACCCTAAGCATCATCCTAACCGCACTAAATTTTTGACTCGCCCAAACTAATCCAGACCCAGAAAAACTATCCCCATACGAATGCGGATTCGATCCACTTGGATCTGCTCGACTCCCATTCTCAATCCGATTCTTCCTCAGTAGCAATCCTGTTCCTCTTGTTCGACCTAGAAATTGCACTCCTACTCCCCCTCCCATGAGCCATTCAACTTCAACACCCAACCACTACCTTAACCTGAACATCCGCCCTCATTCTACTACTCACACTAGGATTAATCTATGAATGAACTCAAGGAGGCCTAGAATGAGCAGAATAGATACAGAAAGTTAGTCTAACTAAGACAGTTGATTTCGACTCAACAAACCATAGCCTAACCCTATGACTTTCTCTATGTCACTACTTCACCTAAGCTTCTACTCAACTTTTACCTTAACCAGTCTAGGATTAGCTTTCCATCGAACCCACTTAATCTCCGCCCTACTGTGTCTAGAAGGCATAATGCTAGCCATGTACATGAGTCTGTCAATCTGGCCCATCGAAAACCAAGCAACATCCTCTAATCTAATACCAATATTCATGCTCACATTCTCAGCTTGTGAAGCAGGCACAGGCCTAGCCATACTAGTAGCCTCCACACGAACTCACGGTTCCGATCACCTACACAACCTAAACCTCCTACAATGTTAAAAATCATCCTCCCAACAGTCATACTTCTACCCACAGCCCTTCTATCCCGTCAAAAATTCCTATGAATCAACACCACCATACATAGTCTTTTAGTTGCCACTATCAGCCTACAATGACTGTTACCCTCATACTATCCATACAAAAATTTAACTCAATGAACTGGCATCGACCAAATCTCATCCCCATTGCTAGTACTTTCTTGTTGACTATTACCTCTTATAATCATAGCAAGCCAAAATCACCTTCAACACGAACCCCCAACACGAAAACGAATCTTCATCACAACCCTAATCACAATCCAACCTTTCATCATCCTAGCCTTCTCCACCACAGAACTAATGCTATTTTATATCTCATTTGAAGCAACCCTAATCCCCACCTTAATTCTAATTACACGATGGGGAAACCAACCAGAACGCCTAAGCGCCGGCATCTATCTACTATTCTACACCCTCATCAGCTCTCTACCCCTACTAGTCACAATCCTACATCTACACACACAAACAGGCACCCTCCACCTAATAATACTAAAACTAGTCCACCCCATCCTCACCAACTCCTGAACCCATGTCCTTTCAGGTCTTGCCTTACTAATAGCATTCATAGTAAAAGCACCTTTATACGGACTTCACCTATGACTACCCAAAGCACACGTAGAGGCCCCAATCGCAGGATCAATATTACTCGCCGCACTGCTCCTAAAACTAGGTGGATATGGTATCATACGAATCACCATCCTACTAGGTCCCCTCTCAAACCATCTACACTATCCATTCCTCACCTTAGCCCTATGGGGGGCCTTAATAACAAGCTCAATTTGCCTACGTCAAACTGACCTAAAGTCTCTCATCGCCTACTCATCCGTAAGCCACATAGGGTTAGTCATCGCTGCTTGTATAATCCAAACCCACTGAGCATTTTCAGGAGCTATAATTCTTATAATCTCCCACGGACTAACTTCCTCAATGCTATTTTGCTTAGCTAATACAAACTATGAACGCACACACAGCCGAATCCTTCTACTAACCCGAGGCCTTCAACCCCTCCTCCCACTTATAGCAACCTGATGACTACTAGCCAACCTTACAAATATAGCCCTACCCCCAACAACGAACCTAATAGCAGAACTAACCATTATAATTGCACTATTCAACTGATCCTCCTTCACAATCATTCTAACTGGAATTGCAACCCTACTAACCGCCTCATACACGTTATTCATACTACTAACAACTCAACGAGGCACACTACCCACCCACATCACAACCATCCAAAACTCAAACACACGAGAACACCTCCTAATAACCCTCCACATCATTCCCATACTACTTCTAATCCTAAAACCAGAACTCATCGCTGGAATACCTTCATGCAAGTATAGTTTCAACTCAAACATTAGACTGTGATTCTAAAAATAGAAGTTAAACTCTTCTTACCTGCCGAGGGGAGGTTCAACCAACAAGAGCTGCTAACTCCTGTATCTGAGTCTAAAACCTCAGCCCCCTTACTTTTAAAGGATAACAGCAATCCGTTGGTCTTAGGAGCCACTCATCTTGGTGCAACTCCAAGTAAAAGTAATGGAGACCACACTACTCCTTAATACCTCTATACTCCTAACTTTAATAATCATTCTCACTCCGACACTACTCCCGCTCCTATCAAAGACACTCCAAAACTCCCCAACTCACATCACCCGCACCGTTAAAACCGCCTTCCTAACCAGTTTAATCCCCATAATACTCTTCATGCATTCAGGCATAGATAGCATTATCTCCCACTGAGAATGAAAATTCATCATAAATTTCAAAATCCCACTCAGCTTCAAAATAGACCAATACTCCATAACATTCTTTCCCATCGCCCTTTTCGTAACATGATCCATTCTCCAATTCGCAACATGATATATAGCCTCAGAACCTTACATTACAAAATTCTTCTCCTACCTGCTAATATTCCTAGTCGCCATACTAACACTAACCGTTGCTAACAACATATTCCTACTATTCATCGGCTGAGAGGGAGTTGGAATCATATCATTCCTGCTAATCGGCTGATGACAAGGACGAACTGAAGCTAACACAGCTGCCCTCCAAGCCGTATTGTACAACCGAATCGGGGACATTGGCCTGATCCTAAGCATAGCCTGACTCGCATCAACTATAAACACCTGAGAACTACAACAAGCCCTCTCTCCCACCCAAACACCAACCCTCCCCCTCCTAGGTTTAATCCTCGCAGCCACAGGAAAATCAGCCCAATTCGGCCTCCACCCCTGACTACCAGCCGCCATAGAAGGCCCAACCCCAGTATCAGCCCTACTCCACTCCAGCACTATAGTAGTAGCCGGAATTTTCCTACTCATCCGCACTCATCCCATACTTGCCAACAATCAAACCGCCCTCACCCTATGTCTATGTCTGGGGGCCCTATCTACACTATTCGCTGCCACTTGTGCCCTTACACAAAACGATATCAAAAAAATCATTGCTTTCTCTACATCTAGCCAACTAGGACTAATAATAGTCACTATCGGACTGAACCTTCCACAGCTAGCCTTCTTCCATATTTCAACACATGCATTCTTCAAAGCCATACTATTCCTTTGCTCCGGATCAATTATCCACAACCTCAACGGAGAACAAGACATTCGAAAAATAGGAAACCTACAAAAAATACTACCCACAACCACCTCATGCCTGACCATTGGTAACCTCGCCCTAATAGGAACCCCATTTCTAGCAGGATTCTACTCAAAAGACCTCATCATTGAAAACCTAAACACCTCTTACTTAAACACCTGAGCACTGCTATTAACACTCCTAGCCACATCATTTACTGCAACTTACACTATACGCATAACCATGCTAGTCCAAACAGGATTCACTCGCACACCCTCACTCATCCCAGTTAATGAAAACAACCCAACTATCATCAATCCAATCACTCGCCTCGCCCTAGGTAGCATCCTAGCAGGCCTACTCATCACATCCTACATCATCCCTACAAAAACCTCTCCAATAACCATACCTACACTAACAAAAACCGCAGCCATCCTCATCACAATCTTAGGCATCATTCTAGCCCTAGAACTCTCAAGCATAACCCACACCCTAACTCAACCCAAACAAAATACCTACCTAAACTTTTCTTCCACATTAGGCTACTTTAACCTCCTAACACATCGCCTCAGTTCCCTAAACCTTCTAAACAGCGGACAAAAAATTGCCTCACACCTAGTCGACCTCTCCTGGTACAAAAAAATAGGCCCCGAAGGACTTACTGATCTACAACTCATAGCAACCAAAACCTCAACCACCCTCCACACTGGATTAATCAAAACCTACCTAGGATCCTTCGCCCTCTCCATCTTCATCATCCTCCTGTCATATAGACTAAACACCAAATTAATGGCCCCAAACCTCCGAAAATCCCACCCCCTACTAAAAATAATTAACAACTCTCTAATTGACCTGCCCACCCCCTCAAACATCTCTGCCTGATGAAACTTCGGATCCCTCTTAGGCATCTGCCTAATAACCCAAATCCTAACCGGCCTATTACTAGCCATGCACTACACTGCCGACACAACCCTAGCTTTCTCATCCGTTGCCCATACATGCCGAAATGTACAATATGGCTGACTCATCCGAAATCTACATGCAAATGGAGCCTCATTTTTTTTCATCTGCATTTACCTACATATTGGACGAGGATTCTACTATGGCTCCTACCTTTACAAAGAAACCTGAAACACAGGAATCATCCTTCTACTCACCCTCATAGCAACCGCCTTCGTAGGATATGTCTTACCCTGAGGCCAAATATCATTCTGAGGGGCCACAGTCATCACCAATCTATTCTCGGCCATTCCCTATATTGGCCAGACCCTCGTAGAATGGGCCTGAGGGGGATTTTCAGTAGATAACCCCACACTAACCCGATTCTTTGCCCTACACTTCCTCCTCCCCTTTGCAATTGCAGGACTTACCCTAATTCACCTCACCTTCCTTCACGAATCAGGCTCAAACAACCCCCTAGGCATCGTATCAAACTGTGACAAAATCCCATTCCATCCCTACTTCACCCTAAAAGACATCCTAGGCTTCGCACTCATAGTCCTCCCACTAACATCCCTAGCTCTATTCTCCCCTAACCTACTAGGAGACCCAGAAAACTTTACCCCCGCAAACCCGCTAGTTACACCCCCTCATATCAAACCAGAGTGGTACTTCCTATTCGCATACGCCATCCTACGCTCAATCCCCAATAAATTAGGTGGAGTATTAGCTCTAGCGGCCTCCGTACTAGTCCTATTCCTATCCCCATTCCTCCATAAAGCCAAACAGCGAACAATAACCTTCCGTCCCCTCTCCCAACTCCTATTTTGAATCCTAGTCACTAACCTATTCATCCTAACATGAGTGGGGAGCCAACCAGTAGAGCATCCATTCATCATCATCGGCCAATTAGCCTCCATCACCTACTTTACCATCCTCCTAATCCTCTTCCCCATCATCGGAACCCTAGAAAACAAAATACTCAACTTCTAAAACTCTAATAGTTTACAAAAAACATTGGTCTTGTAAACCAAAGAATGAAGATTACACCTCTTCTTAGAGTTTCACCCTAAATAACTCAGAAAAAAAGGACTCAAACCTCTATCCCCAACTCCCAAAGCTGGTATTTTACATTAAACTATTTTCTGCCGCCGGCCGCCACACCACAACCTCCTAAACCGCCCGAATTGCTCCACGAGATAGTCCTCGTACAAGCTCTAACACAACAAACAGAGTCAATAGAAGACCTCACCCGGCCACCAAAAACAGCCCCACTCCAGACGAATAAAACATGGCCACACCACTAAGATCTAACCGAACCGGAAACAAACCCCCACTATCAACAGTAACCACTCCAAGCTTCCAACCCTCTATAAGCCCTCCAACAACAATCCCGGCAACAAGCACTAAAACAAACCCCACCCCATACCCTACAACACGCCAATCCCCCCAAGCCTCAGGAAACGGATCCGCTGCTAAAGAAACAGAGTACACAAACACTACCAGCATCCCGCCCAAATAGACTATAAATAGAACCAACGCTACAAAAGAAACTCCCAAACTCAATAGTCACCCGCACCCAACAATAGACCCTACCACCAAACCAAGTACCCCATAATAAGGCGAAGGGTTAGACGCAACCGCCAACCCCCCTAAGACAAAGCACAACCCAAGAAAAAGTACAAAATAAGCCATAGCAATTCCTGCTTGGCTTTTTTCCAAGATCTATGGCCTGAAAAACCATCGTTAATAGAACTTTAACTACAGGAACACTCAGAGCCCCCAAAATCCTTTAAAACCTGCCCCCCCTACCCCCCCACTAACTATACTTGACTGGAGTCTCTGTATTCCCCCTAATATTCAAACTGCTCATGTACGTGTGTACATTAACATTCTTACCCCATCTACATCCCATTCAATCTAGGCAAACACATCTAATGCATGTGCTCTGTACAAGCCCTCCACGCGGATAAACTCTCTCCTGACCCCGGCCGGAACACAAGAGTCCTTTAGCCCAATAGTCCCTAGTACTAACTCCAACCTTGCCATCGTACTAATATTCATTAACTCCTTTTCTATACAACTTACTTTCTCCTAGATACGGAAGTGCTACCCCACGCAAAATTAATGGTATCCGGACAAACCCCTCCAACATCTCTCGTCGGGCCGGTAGCTAACGAGCTGGGTTATTTATTAATCGGTCAACTCACGTGAAATCAGCAACCCGGTGTATGAAAGACTCTGCGCTACTAGCTTCAGGACCATTCTTTCCCCCTACACCCCTAGCTCAACTTGCTCTTTTGCGCCTCTGGTTCCTATATCAGGGCCATAACTTGGCTAATCCTTCCTTCTTGCTCTTCACCGATACATCTGGTTGGCTCTAGCTCACCATTCTCCCTCTTAATCGCGACATCCCAAAGTCTTTCCTCTTTTGGTTCCCTTTTTTTTTGGGGCTTCTTCAATCTGCCCTTCCAGCGCACCGGGTAAATACAATTTATAGACGTGGGCATCTCGTCCACGGCGGTCAATTTTTTGACCCTCAAGAATCCCTGGATGAGACGGTTTGCGTATTGGGGGAATCATTTTAACACTGATGCACTTTGTTTTACATTTGGTTATGGTATTCTTGTCATTTCTTAATTTATGTTGCTATTCAATGAATGCTTGTATGACATAAATTCCCAATTTTACACTTCCTCTAACTTTTCAAACGATGCCAGTAATTTTCGACTAAATTACTTACGACATCGCATCACAAATTTTATCATCCATTTTTCACATATCATCACCGCTAAAACTACGTTAATAAATCAAATCGTTCTTTATTTGATCATCGTATCATATCGATCACCTCTCTTATTTCAACTAAATTAAAAATCATTCTTTATTTGATCATCGTATCATATCGATCACCTCTCTTATTTCAACTAAATTAAAAATCATTCTTTATTTGATCATCGTATCATATCGATCACCTCTCTTATTTCAACTAAATTAGTTTCACTCACTAATTTATTCTTTTCTTTCTTTTCTTCATACACTATCCACCACCGAGATTGCATTAATAAATCAAATCGTTCCTTACTTGATCATCGTATCATACTTTCATCATATCATACCGATCACCTCTCTTATTTCAACTAAATTAGTTTCACTCACTAATTTATTCTTTTCTTTTCTTTCTTTTCTTCATACACTATCCACCACCGAAGTTACATTAATAAATCACAATCGTTCTTTACTTGACCATCATACCATACCCACTACCTCCCTTATTTCAACTAAATAATCAATTCCACTCCATCACTAATTTACCCTTCTCTACAACTAACCATGACTATTACCCCCCCCCCACACTCATGCAGCTTAAGTTACTAAAGCAATCCACCCAGCAGACACAAACAAACAAACAAACAAACAAACAAACAAACAAACAAACAAACAAACAAACAAACAAACAAACC